TACTACAAGTGAAAGAGAAAATGTAAACACTACCATTAAAGCAGCCCAAGCGAGACTTACTATATCCATGCGAATGATGTCCCCTATCTCTATGAAATGAAGGAATTATTCCATTATTGATTCATAATCATAGTGGAATCAATGGTGCAGAGTCAAAATAGGATTCTTACTTATGGCTTTTTATGAAAGAATTTCATGAATCCACTCATAAAAAGTTCCAATTCTTTCTTCTTTCTATTGAAATAGAAAGAATTGGAAAAAAAAAGAAAATATAAAATATACAAATAGAAAGAAGAGCCATTCAACCATTCTGATGAAATTTATGAGCAGCACTCAGAGCCTCTAGTGAGTCTGGATACAAAGTATCTTCAGTTCTTTGCCACAATTATTAAATGAAATTCCCATCAGCCTATCCAATCTAATTTCATCGCAGACAGAGCGAGTAGACACTACCTCAATATTAAGAAAGTTATATTGTAAAATAATTAGGGAGTCTTTATAGTCTTTTTTAGAATCCTTTCTTTAACCTTAATAGCCAAAACGGAGTGTCTCTTAGGAACCTTTGGATACCAAGATTTCCGACTTCTTACTTTCATAGTTCTGATGCCCAGAATGAATTCTCACTATTTCTTTTATTTGATTCAATTCAGAATAGCCCAAACCAATCATTAATAAGATTGGGTTGCTTCAGATTTATTGGTGCCTTTTTGAGCCACACTCAGAACCCAGATTTTGAGAAAAAAGATGACAGTCTTTTATAGGCCCTATGGGTTCTCAAAATCAAGTATCAACAGACCTAGCCCTTGCCTATGCTTTTGCGGGGCAAGAATTCGTCAAGTTCGATCAAAAAATTCCAAGTATTTTTTTGTTGATCAGGCGACACCCAGATTCGAACTGGGGATAAAGGATTTGCAGTCCCCCGCCTTACCACTTGGCCATGCCGCCAAATTCCATCCAAAATGGATAAATAAATAAAAAAATTCTATAATTCTATTTATATATATATATTCTTATACTTATATTCTTATTCTCTTTTCTTTTTCTATAATCTATAATTATATTATTATTCTATTTCTTTTCCTCTCCTCATTTTGTTTTGATTTGAATTTTTTACTTTCTTAATTTCTTTTATTTTTGGATCTTGAATCCCATTGTACTTATTTTTTTTTCCAAAAAAGAATTCCTCTTTTTTATTGGATCCTGTTTCTATCCTGTTTCTATTCTTTTCTTCGATTGATTTTATCTCAAAACACGCGTCGCTTAAAAACTTACCTTCTCTTTTCACTTTTCTATAGAAAAGTGAAAAGATTCCCGGCCCGTTCACAGACTGTAAAATGCAGGGCAATTTAGAATAATTCACTCTTTACTTCATTAACTATTTACTTATGAATCTTTTACTCTTACTTACTTTTCTTACTTTGAATTAGTGAACGGCTCTTAATTTTGTATCTCCATTTGTATTACCTTAATGGATGCAAAATCCAATTGATTTACGACTAATCATTATCTATTACATTATCAATTAGAATTATAAGAAAATATATGTGTATATGTAAACCCCAGAACAGTGTAAACTCCAGAACAGAAATTTTTATACTTATACATGGATACCGAGCCCAGGTCTATTTCTTATGCACATATCCCTATATAGGATCATCGTGCTTGAATATTTCATTGAATATTGAATATGAATAGAAGATAGACATTATGTATAGAGTGCGACCGAACCTATGTTAAACCAAGTTCAATTATGATAAAAGATGTGATATACGAATAGCTATATTGGCATGTACTTCCTAAAGATTACTCCTATGACTATATACGTACGCAATTCCATTGTGTTTTAGAAATTATACTACCAAAAAAAGATTTGTGAATTCCTTTTTGAACATTCAATTGTGTGTCCTAAAAAAAGGGAAACTCTATGCTGTTCCTGATTCTTCTGTTTTTATCTCATTCATAGAGAGCAGATTGAATCCTAAATTCATTGATTTTTTCTTTTTTTGCACCCTGATCATAATATCATAATAAAAGAATTAGGTATAAATTGGATCAATTTTGATATCCGATAAAAGACTCCATCATCCTAAGTGACAGAATTTTTCCCGGGAATGCTTTCTAAATTTCCATTTCTTTCTATTTGTACCTGGCTCAAGCTCAAATTCGAACTTGCATCGAAAATGCCCTCCATTTCTCTGTCTTGCTTCCGTTCATACGTATGATATATATGGATGGAGTTGACTAAAATTTTATGTGATTCAGTAAACAGAATATCCATTCCATCATTGCTAGATCAATCGGTAGGGTTCGATGAATAGTGAGCCAAGCCAATAATGGGATTTTTTCAATAAAGAGGAAACTTAAGATTAAGATGATCCAGAATGGAAATGAGGGAATGTCCACAATACCTGGATTTAGTCAGATACAATTTGAGGGATTTTGTAGGTTCATTAATCAGGGCTTGACGGAAGAATTTCATAAGTTTCAAAAAATTGAAGATAGAGATCAAGAAATTGAATTTCAATTATTTGTGGAAACATATCAATTGGTAGAGCCCTTGATAAAAGAAAGAGATGCTGTGTATGAATCACTCACATATTCTTCTGAATTATATGTACCCGCGGTATTAATTTGGAAAACCAGTAGAAATATGCAAGAACAAACCATTTTTATTGGAAACATCCCTATAATGAATTCTTTTGGAACCTCTATAGTAAATGGAATATACCGAATTGTGATCAACCAAATATTGCAAAGTCCCGGTATTTACTACCGTTCAGAATTGGAACATAACGGAATTTCTGTCTATACCAGTACTATAATATCGGATTGGGGGGGAAGGTCGGAATTAGAAATTGATAGAAAAGCAAGGATATGGGCCCGCGTAAGTAGAAAACAAAAAATATCTATTCTAGTTCTATCATCAGCTATGGGTTCGAATATAAGAGAAATTCTAGAGAATGTTTGTTACCCTGAAATTTTCTTGTCTTTCCCAAATGATAAAGAGAAAAAAAAGATTGGATCAAAAGAAAATGCTATTTTGGAGTTTTATCAACAATTTGCCTGTGTAGGGGGGGATCCGGTATTTTCTGAGTCCTTATGCAAGGAATTACAAAAGAAATTTTTTCAACAAAGATGTGAATTAGGAAAGATTGGTCGACGAAATATGAACCGGAGACTTAATCTTGATATACCCCAAAACAATACATTTTTGTTACCACGAGATCTATTGGCTGCTGTGGATCATTTGATTGGAATGAAATTGGGAATGGGTACACTTGACGATATGAATCACTTGAAAAATAAACGTATTCGTTCTGTAGCAGATCTATTACAGGATCAATTTGGATTGGCTCTTGTTCGTTTAGAAAATACGGTTCGAGGAACTATATGTGGAGCAATCAGGCATAAATTGATACCGACTCCTCAAAATTTGGTAACTTCAACTTCATTAACAACTACTTATGAATCGTTTTTTGGCCTACACCCTTTATCTCAAGTTTTGGATCGGACTAATCCGTTGACACAAATTGTTCATGGGCGAAAATGGAGTTATTTGGGTCCTGGAGGATTGACGGGGCGAACTGCTAGTTTTCGGATACGAGATATCCACCCGAGTCACTATGGACGTATTTGTCCAATTGACACGTCCGAAGGAATCAACGTTGGACTTATTGGATCATTAGCTACTCATGTGAAGGTTGGTTATTGGGGATCTATAGAGAGTCCGTTTTATGAATTATCTGAGAGATCAAAAGAGGCACAGATGGTTTATTTATCACCAAATAGAGATGAATATTATATGGTAGCAGCGGGAAATTCTTTGGCCTTGAATCGGGGTATTCAAGAACAACAGGTTGTTCCAGCTCGATATCGTCAAGAATTCCTGAGTATTGCATGGGAAGAGATTCATCTTAGAAGCATTTTTCCCTTCCAATATTTTTCTATTGGGGCTTCCCTCATTCCTTTTATCGAGCATAATGATGCGAATCGAGCTTTAATGAGTTCTAATATGCAGCGCCAAGCAGTTCCACTTTCTCGGTCCGAGAAGTGCATTGTTGGAACTGGGTTGGAAGGCCAAACGGCTCTAGATTCGGGGATTTCAGCTATAGCCGAACGCAAGGGAAAAATCATTTCTACTGATACTCAAAAGATCATTTTCTCAAGTAATGGGGATACTCTAAGCATTCCATTAGTTATGTATCAACGTTCCAACAAAAATACTTGTATGCATCAAAAAACTCAGGTTCAGCGGGGTAAATACATTAAAAAGGGACAAATTCTAGCGGGTGGTGCGGCTACAGCTGGTGGAGAACTCGCCTTAGGAAAAAATGTATTAGTAGCTTATATGCCATGGGAAGGTTACAATTTCGAAGACGCAGTACTAATTAGCGAACGTCTGGTCTATGAAGATATTTATACTTCTTTTCACATCCGGAAATATGAAATTCAGACTCATGTAACAAGCCAAGGTCCTGAAAGAATCACTAAGGAGATCCCGCATTTAGAGGCTCGTTTACTCCGAAATTTAGACAGAAATGGAATTGTGATGCTGGGATCTTGGATAGAAACAGGTGATATCTTAGTAGGTAAATTAACACCTCAGACAGCGAGCGAATCATCATATGCCCCGGAGGATAGATTATTACGAGCTATACTTGGCATTCAAGTATCCACTTCAAAAGAAACTTCTCTCAGACTACCTATAGGAGGAAGGGGTCGAGTTATTGATGTGAGATGGATCCATAGAAAGGGGGTTTCCAATTATAATCCAGAAAGGATTCGTGTATATATTTCACAGAAACGTGAAATCAAAGTAGGTGATAAAGTAGCTGGAAGACATGGGAATAAGGGTATAATTTCTAAGATTTTGTCTAGACAAGATATGCCCTATTTGCAAGATGGAACGCCCGTTGATATGGTATTCAACCCATTAGGAGTCCCCTCACGAATGAATGTGGGACAGATATTTGAATGTTCGCTCGGGTTAGCGGGGGATC